TGGTTGAGACCACAGGTAAAAATAGGATTTCCAAAAATTGACAAAGTAATATTTCCATTTATTCATCAGAAGAAACGTCCCTTTTAAAGCAAGAATTGATTTTCCTTGATACCTAACATAATGCATGAAAGGATCTTTGAACAACCACAAATTTGCTTGAAAAGCCCTGGGAAAGTCCTCTCTTTTTCCATAGAAATAAATTCGTTCAATAAGGGCTCCAGAAGATGTTGATCGTAAGTGAGAAGATTGGTTACGGAGAAAGAGGAAACCGGATTCATATTCACATACATGAAAAGTATATAGGAAGAAGAATAATCTCTGATTTCTTTTTGATTTTGAAAAAGAAGAACTGGCTTTCTTTGAATTTGAAGTAATAAGACTATCCCAATTATGACACTGATGGAGAAAGAATCTTAATAAATGCAAAGAGGAAGCATCTTTTATCCAATAGCGAAGAGCCTGAACTAATATTTCCAGATGGGCTGGGTAAGGTATTAGTATATCTAATACATAATTTAAATGTGAAAAGTTGTCCTCTAAAAAAGAAAATATTGAATGAATTGATCGTAAATTTTCGGATTGAACTACCCCTTTCCTTTCTAGGGAAGATATTAATCGCAGAGACAATGGAATTTCCATAATGATTGAAGAAACCTCTGACATTATTTGCGAATAAAAATGATTGGTCTGCCCCGAAAAAGGAGTCTGTTTAGAGTCATTAACAGAAAGAATCAAATGATTCTGTTCATACATTCGAATGATTAAACGTTTCACAATAAGTAAGCTGGATTTATTGTCATAACCTGCATTTTCCAACAAAATGGATCTATTTAAACCATGATCATGAGCAAGTACATAAATATACTCCTGAAAGATAAGTGGATATAAGAAGTAGTGTTGTTGAGATCTATCTAGCCCTAAATAGCTTTGGAATTTATCCATTTGAAATTCTATTTAAATGAAAGGTAGAGGATTTTGGGGGTTATAAATGATACATAGTGCGATACAGTCAAAACAAGGTATTATAGTACAAACCGAATAGATACCTCGGATCCAGATAAACTTATCAACAGATTCTCTATCATCTCTTTTTCCATTTAATTTTAAGTTTTTATGTTCGTTTTCCTTATAGGATGACAAGATGATTAGAAATCCTTTACTTTTTTCAACCCAATCGCTCTTTTGATTTTGGAAATTGATTTATCAATATACTGTTTCTTATACACATACATCTCCATTATTCCATTATAGAATGGAGAGTGGAGAGTGGTAATATTTAGGATTCATTAAAAAATCAAGAATATTTTTTCCTGGGAGAAAGCCTTCCCGTATTGGGCACTAATATTTTTTTAACGTCTAATCAGATCGGGTAATCATTCAAATTCAGAATGAAAGCTCGTTGCTTTTTCTTTCCCTATAATAAAAATGAAATTAATTGAAGCCGTGGGGCCCTATCCATTTATTAATTCGACCCAACTTGAAATTGACTTCGGTTTGCTCCCTTTCAATAATTTAAAGAAGGCTTTGTACCGAGCCAGAAAGAATAAAATATTCTCAGAACTCTTAATTGATACGACATGCTATTTTTTCCATTCATTCCCTTTCAGGATCAGTCGCGGTCTTCCAAACTTTACCGATAGTATGGACGAATCCCTCGCTTCATCTAAATGTGTAAAAGATCCTAGCCGCACTTAAAAGCCGAGTACTCTACCATTGAGTTAGCAACCCAAATATAAAAGGGTATGTAGATACAATCAGAATAAAACAAAATTATTAAATTAAAGCATTACTCTACGAAATAAAAAATCTAAAAAAAATTTCTACTCTATTAAATTTTTCTACTCTATTTGGAACATAAAAATGACTAAATCAGATCTATTTGGAACATAAAAATGACTAAATCAGAATCAGATGAAAAAATAAAAAATTGCCCGACCAAAAAAATAAATAAATGTAAAAATGGTAGAACATCCCCTATTTCTATGTTATCCACTTTTTCAATCAAAAATCCGGGTATCAAAGCTAATCCAACGAACCCATCATTTGAATCAACAAGTAAAAATAAAAAAGAAAACCTATGGGACGGAAATAAATAGATCTGCTTATCACGATGAATTATATTTGTTCGATACAACGTTGTCAACATAAAGGTTAAGAAAAGAATACGATGAAAAAATACAAAAACTTAAATTGAAAAATAGTAAAAAAAGGACTTGTGTTGGATTGGCACTGCATATACCTATATTTATATACTAAATTTTGAGTTTTTAGATTAGATGGAGAATAAAAAAATTGAATCCATATAGAATAAAGAACTTCTATTCCTTGTTTGTTACTTGGTATTAGAGTTCAAATGAAAACCACCCAATTACAGGTAATGCCATAATTTTCTATTTTTTGAGGATCAATCAAATACAGTTTCCTTAGAAAAATATTCTATAGTTCTATAGAAAAGGATTCTATAAAAGCAATGAGAAATAGATACGAATAGACCAAGAAAGGAAATAAAAAAACATAGTATAGAAAAGATATCCAAAATGATATAGAAATCACTATCCTACCCTTAGTTTTTATTTCCTTAATTTAATTTAATTTTGTTTGATTAGGGCAAAGTTCCTTAAAAACCTCTGCCTTTTTTAAAATATCCTGAACAGTTCCTGTAGGCTGAGCGCCCTTTTCAAGGAAATAGAGAATAGCGGGAACGTTTAAATAAGTTTGATTCTTGATCGGATCATAAAAACCCACTTTCCGAAGATCTCTTCCTTCTCTTCGAGATCGAACATCAATTGCAACGATTCGATAGACGGCTCATCGGGATAGATGTAGACGAAAAAGAACCCCCCCCTAGAACCGTATAGGAAGTTTTCTCCTCGTACGGCTCGAGAAAAAATGATTCGAAGTTTTATCTATGGATAAAATTTGATTAGAATAAATAGGAAAGGAATCCGTAAACTAAATTAATAAATTCTATAATTTCAATTTCACTCATTTTTATTTAGCTTACTTCCTGAAGAAGTAAAAATCATTTGTACTCATAACTCAAGTTCAATAATATAATATCTCAAATATCTTAAAGAAAAATCTTTAATTTAATATATATTATATATTTTTTTGAGTGGTCTTTAACCCACCCTTTTTGTCCCGTTTAAAATCTATTTTGATTCGTTATTCGGATCCGTGAGACAATTGAAGTGGTGTTTCCTTGTTCTGGGATCCTTTATCTTTGTTTTAAATCATTGGGTTTAGACATTACTTCGGTGCTTCTTAATCCTTTCAAAATGGTAGCAACATACCCCTTTTGCGATTTCTTTCTATCAAAGAATCATACCGACGGTTGATTCGTGCGCGATACACTGCGTATCGAAAAAGTTTTAGCCGTTCCAACAAATTTTTTGAATTGAAAAATTGCTCGAATCGGATCCTTTCGATTTCTATATCGAAGATATCGAAGATATACTTACGAAGTTGTTCCAATTTATGAATTGGCATTAACCCTAGATCGTTGCCCCTGAGAAATTAATCAATACTTTCTACTCGAGCTACATCATGAACTATGTTACATTACAACCCAATAAAAAAAGAGAAGGGCTCCAGTAGAATAGAACAAATGACGTCGAGCCAAGAGCACCTTCATTCCTATATAAAATGGTGGATGTAAGAAAAAGAATCCACACCGGATCGTGTCCTTCAAGTCGCACGTTGCTTTCTACCGCATCGTTTTAAACGAAGTTTTACCATAACATTCCTCTAATTTGGAACCAGTACGGAATTGATTCAATTATGGAATCATGAATAGTCATTGGTTCAGTCGGTACAGAGACAAAGTAATTTATATTTTTTCTTATCTACATAGATTATTTTTCTGAAGAAATATTAGCAAGACCCCAGCTTTTTTGTATGAATGGAACGTTTTTTTATAAATATCTATTTCAAAAAAATATCTAACAGAAATATCTAGAAATCTAAACTAAATAGATATAGAAATAACATAACTAACAGAAATCACACGAAAAAAGAAATTCTATTTTACTCTGCCTCTTCAAGTGACTCAATAAGATAGACCGGCCCATTTCCAACTTCCCAAAGAGTCAACCCATAAGGAATCATTACAAATCTTGATACTTGAAAAAGTTTCCAACTTATCCATCATTATTTGAGTCAAGTTTTACAGTAAAGACTCCCTTTTATTATCATTATCATAAGAAATAAGAAAGAAAAATCTCTGTTTCTTTTCGAATGGAATTGTCAATGATGTAAAGCAAATAAGCTAAATCAAACAATAAAAAAAAATATCGAAAATATATATCATATCATTGTTAAATAAAATATTTTAGGGATGCCAATTCTTTTTCACAAAAAGGGAAACACTATTGTCACTGAAACAGGATAAGAATACATACCTATAGGTTAAGCGCTTCCTCTTTTATATGTATTTTCATTTCATATTTTTTTTTTAACCTGATGAGGTTAAGTAATCTTTCTACAACTATGATCTACGGCCCATCTTAGCTTTATCTGGGTCACAAAGGGGTTCAGTTACTTTTGCATATCATTTGAACTCGATTTAGTTCAGTTTGTGAAAAACTCAGATATGCTTCCGCAAAGAATCATTCAAAATCAAAAAAGAAGGAAGAATAATATAATATTCTATGCAATATTAGACCTTGAAACAGAACCTCCTTGAACAAAAAACAAATATTAGGATACAATGGATACGCTCTGGGACGGAAGGATTCGAACCTCCGAATAGCGGGACCAAAACCCGTTGCCTTACCGCTTGGCTACGCCCCATTTCTATTTTTATTGGACACTAATACTAATAAAGAATAATATTGGTATTAAGTCTTCGTCAATTCCAGTCCAACTATCTAGAGAAACTCTTTTTTCTTTATCTTTATAGAATCTATTATAGATTCATGCTAGGATTTTGGCATGTGTATATCTAGAATTTAACTGAATTTATTGATCATTACATATAATTCAATTAAGATATTGTATGAAAGTATGATTTTTTCTATTCTCCTTTGAGAATTGGAGGATTTTTGATTGAGCAGAAAAAAAAAAAAGAAGGATTTTTTTGTTTACCTTACTTTCTTCATTTTTCCTTAACTCAATCAAAATGCAATTATTTCGACGAAAAAAAAGTCTGTTATGCTTAATATTTTTAGTTTGATCTGTCTTAATTCTGCCCTTTATCCGACTAGTCTTTTCTTCGCCAAATTGCCCGAAGCCTATGCTTTTTTGAATCCAATCGTAGATGTCATGCCAGTTATACCCCTGTTCTTTTTTCTTTTAGCCTTTGTTTGGCAAGCTGCTGTAAGTTTTCGATAAGAGCTTTAATACTATCCTAGAAAATTCATGATTTATTCGAGAAAAATTATAACAATTGATAAGATCAAATAAGTCTGACAGTATGAACCTTCGATTCAAACTCTCGGATAGTCGCGAGAAATCCGGCTCGCCCTATTTCCTTTCCCCATTTTAATCCTTTTTCGGGGAAATACCTTATGAGCTTAGGGTCCCTTAGAATATCTAATTGTGGGTATGAAAGTGAGGTAATTAAATTAAAGACTCTTATTACAAATTTCAACTTCATTTGATTTGAATTTCTGAACATTCTTTTCTATTTCTATAATTCATTTCTTGGTGTCAAAATAGGATATGTGATATAAAAGTGGAGGATCTATTATCTTTTCTCGTTTTTCTTTTTCAAAAAATGATCTTGGAGGTTGTGTAATGCTTACTCTCAAACTTTTCGTTTACACAGTAGTAATATTCTTTGTTTCTCTCTTCATTTTTGGATTCCTATCCAATGATCCAGGACGTAATCCTGGACGTGAAGAATAAAATAAAAATTTAGTTTTTCTTGTTTGATTTTACAATTTTATTTTTATTAAGATTTTATTTTAGCTATTCCACATATTTAATTTAATTAGGAAAAAAAATAAAAAGGGGTTTGCAAAAATTGAAAGAAAAAAATAGAAAGTCATCAACGGAAACGGAAAGAGAGGGATTCGAACCCTCGGTACGAATAACTCGTACAACGGATTAGCAATCCGCCGCTTTCGTCCACTCAGCCATCTCTCCCAATTGAAAAAGATAATTACTATGTTACATTACACATCAAGTAAGGATTAAATAAAGTATTTCTTTTACATTCTTTATCGTTATTATAGAATTAGCAATTCCATTTAGATGCTCGAAAGATCCAAATAGAATAGAAAGATAAATAAAGAAGACCTTCTTGCTTTTATTTTGTTCGAAGTGCCTTTTGGGCCTGGCCCGGTCAATACCCAGCCGGGCCTTTTTTTGTTCCAATGAATTCCCGTTTTTTTGTTTATAGGCAACATACTCTAAATAGCCAATTTGGTATCTGTATAAAAATTTCCCTTCTGGGGTTTACATATACTTATCATTTTTGTTATAATAGAATCCAGAAATTGAGAAGGATTTTTGATTCAAAAGAATCAATTAAGTATGTATCCATTTGTATTTTCTTATGTCATTAGGGAAACCAAATTTTAGATTCAAATCCAAGAATAAGTCACGAATTCTCAGTCAACGAATAGTTAATGGTTCCCTTTTGTCATAAATTTCGGCTTTTTTAAGCGAAAATAGACATTTGATTTTTCAATAGAAAGGTTAGTGGAAGTTTTTCGGCATTGTGGGAAGATACGATACAATCAATCAATCAAGGGGTAGATCAAATACATTACAATAAATAAATTAATTAAATACAATAAGAAAGGATAAAAACTTTTCTAATTTTTATACATAAATTTAGATTTAGAAAAAGGATTTAAAAAGGGATGCAAGATGCAAGTACAAAAAACTAAAGTTTAGTAATCCAACCGAAAAAGAAAAATTTTTTCCTATTGTGTATTGTTTTGGCGGCATGGCCGAGTGGTAAGGCGGGGGACTGCAAATCCTTTTTCCCCAGTTCAAATCCGGGTGCCGCCTCATCAACAAATGAATCTAAATCTCTTATTCTGTTCTGCTGTCTTATTCTGTTCTGGGGATTTTGTAAAAGCTTGGAAATCCTTGAATCTAAAATTCAAAGAAAGATTATATTGGATGGATTTTTTTTATAGTTTATAGAAAACAAAAAGTGCAAAAAAATTATTTTTTTTTTAGACCCGTCGTCAAGAGTATAATATACTATCTCCCAACTCCTTCAGAGAGACAATCGGGAAAGGGTACGAATTAGATCAAATAGGAAATAAAATAATATGTAATAGATAGCAATTTTTTTTTACTTTGAAGGGCAAGAAAAAGGAATGGGTCTCTTTTTTTAAGAATAGATGTTCCATTCCATTAGTAACATTCCCTTATAGTGTCATTGTATATTTTACTTGTATTTAGTCTTTCCCGATTAGAAATCATATAGGAATTTTTGAAATGGATTTATTTGACTGGTTCATCAATAGTGTTCGACCAGAATCCCTTTTTGACTCTGGACCATTCATTCTACTATTATTAGTGAGCAATAATGGAATAATTCTATCATAGAGATAAGGGATATAATTCACATGGATATAGTAAGTCTCGCTTGGGCTGCTTTAATGGTAGTCTTTACATTTTCCCTTTCACTCGTAGTATGGGGAAGAAGTGGACTTTAGAAGCACTCCTAATTTAGTTAACGGTATCAATTTTTTATAGATCGTTCTGCAACGCATTTTTTATTTAAATTGAAAATTATTTCAATTTAAATAAAAAGATCCTCGTTTCAAAATTCCCTTGGATTCTAGTGGAGAAATGTATTCTATAACAGTAAAACGATTTTTTCAGATTCATCGGAATAAATAGATGTATCAAAGAAATAGAATCGGGTCCTACGTCAATTCCATATATGGATTAATAACTACATAGATTGAAGATAGAAGCTAATATAGTATACCAACTTTATTAGAAAGTCAAGTACAATTTTATTTTATACGTTACTATAACACTAATAGAATAGAGAGTATGATAAGAAAAAAATTTCTTTCTTACCATACTCTCGGATCTCATAGAATACCGCCGATTATAGCCCGTTGATTTCATTTAATAGAATACTTTTCTTTTGATTTCTTCAAATATGGATAAGAATTCAGAAGTCAAGTTTCATTCAAAGTAATTAATTGTTTTGACTGACTGTTTTTACGTAAATTATAAGTAGAAAGGCAGTAGGAACTAAAATGAACAGTGCAGTAGCAATAAATGCAAGAATATTTACTTCCATAATCTCATCGTTTTTTTATTTCACAATAACTCGGGATTTAATCCCATAGAGATGATAAATCTTTCACCTATCAATTCAATGAATGCATTACCTATCGACGATCTTGAATCGGATCAATATCATATCATGAATAACAATATCTGAGCTATTAAATTAATTCGTCGTCGAGAATTGAATAGTATAACATACGAAGATCCTTTATCCATACCGAATCCAATCTTGGATTCCCGGACCGAGCAAAAATTCCTTTTTTATACTTCTTTTCTGTTCTTTTTTTGTATGTAGTTAAACGAAGTATCATCTAACCACCCATCCCTTTCCATTAAAAACCCAAAAAGAGAGGAATTAGGTTCTAAATTTTAATGATCCAATTTTCTTTGGAAGACAAAGAAGTATGAGAAAGATGAGGCGCGGGATAAAAGATGGAATATTCTATCAACTTCACTATTTTAGTTATTTTAATTTTAGTTTAGGGTTTATTCTTTCTTTGACAGAATCCTGAAAAAAAAAAAAAAAAAAAAAGAGAGGAAACCTCTTCGGGATTCAATTATGCTCTCTGTCCCCTCTTTCAGAGAAAATGGAGAGGCAAATTGATGTACTTATTGGATCCGTCGGGACTGACGGGGCTCGAACCCGCAACGTCCGCCTTGACAGGGCGGTGCTCTAGCCTATTGAACTACAATCCCAGGGAAATAAGAAGAGATCTAGCAGAAATTTTGAATTCTTTTTTATTATCTTGTATCAGGTAGGGTATTTCTTAAGAACAAGAGAGTTCTACCGTCTGATAGTAGATTGGCAAATTGTTGGGCCGAGCTGGATTTGAACCAGCGTAGACATATTGTCAACGAATTTACAGTCCGCCCCCATTAACCACTCGGGCATCGACCCAACGCCTAAATTTTTTAGACGTTCCATAATAAACTTCCTTTCGTCTACCAGGCAGACTTGACAAATACGGCTACGGATCATTTGATAGAAAATACCACTCCTATAGTCTTGAGTCTTGGTACACCCCCAGAGGGACTTGAACCCTCGTTTTCTCCGTGAAAGAGAGAGGTCGTAACCACTGGACCATAGGGGCCTACGGCCGCCTTCATAAATCAACTAGAAATAAAAGGTCCCGAGTGCCGGCCAAATCAAAAAGCACTAGAATATGGGTAATAAGATAAATACCATAGGAAGATAAATACCATAGGTAATAAGAAAAATACCTTGAGGTAAGATAAAAATAGAATAGGAAAAACATAATAGGTAATAAGGCCTAGTAGGGCTACCTTATTAACTTTAACTTAATATAACTCAGCCCGAGATCCGTCTTTAGTAGATCCATAGTATATAAATCAAACGGAAAAACTCCTTAAGTATTCTGGGGGTTAGTTAATGGTAATCAAATCAAACTTTACCATTAAACTATATAACCTTGAAACTTTACTTTATTTCATTGGTCTTTCTCATCTTTATCTCTCTCATTCACAAAGGGTTATGCGTTGGATCCATGATCCTTCACTCTGCAGTAGATTCAAGATGGTTTACCAAAATAGGATTTGGTCGGTCAAATTATATTGACCCCTAAGTCATACTGTCAATTGACAACACGACAGGACAGGAGGGTAATAAAAGAACGGAGAAGACATAGATATAAAATAAATAAATTAGATAGATATATCTGCGTTAATAATAATAAATATTCATATAGTTTTCTGGTATTCAATATTCAAGTAGATTAGAATATCAATACCGTTATATTATACTATAAAAATAAATAATAAATAAATAGAA